GACAGAAAGGGGGGAAAGTGAGAAAGAAAGAGATGTAGAAATAGAAACAACTTTCGAAACGAAAGGGACTAAACAGGAACAAGAGGGATTCACCGAAGAAGATCCTTCCCTTTTTTCGGAAGATTTTTCGGAAGATTTTTTGGAAGAAACTCCTTCCCTTTTTTCGGAAGATTTTTTGGAAAAAACTCCTTTCCTTTTTTCGGAAGAAAGGGAGGATCCGGACAAAATCGATGAAACGGAAAGGATCCGAGTGAATGGAAAGGACAAAACAAAGGATGAATTCCACTTTCACTTAACAGAAGAAGCTAAAGACCTCTTCTGGTTTGAAAAAACCCCTGTGAGTCTTCTTTTCGACTCTAAACGATGGAATCGCCCGTTGCGATATATAAAAAATTATCGATTCGAACATGCTGTAAGAAACGAAATGTCACAATATTTTTTTTATACATGTCAAAGTGATGGAAAACGAAGAATTTCTTTTACATATCCATCCAGTTTATCAGCTTTTTTTGAAATGCTACGACAAAAAATGTATTTTTATTTTTTTACAACAGAAAAATTCGTCTGTGATGAACTGGATAAATTCTTCTATGATGAACTGCACAATTATTATTGTTGGATTTATACCAACGAAAAAAAATGGAGGAGCCTAAGGAACGAGTTTAGGGATAGAATTGAAGCCCTAGACAGAGGATCTCCTTATCTGGATGTACTCGAAAAAAAGACTCGATTATGCAATAATAAAACTAAAGAAGAATACTTGCCTAAAATATATGATCCTCTCTTAAACGGATCCTATCGTGGAATAATTAAAAAATTTTTTTTACCTTCAATCCTAAATGAAATTGAAGTCAAAAATTCGATAGAGACAAATTTGATAAATAAACTCAATAAAGTTCATAGTATCCTTCTTTTTAGGGGTAAGGAACTTGATTTTGAAGAATTCTATCAGAAAGTGGAAGCGAAAGTAGCTATATTGGAAAAGAAATTGGTCCATCAAGTGGCCGATAAATTGGAAGATAAATTGGGAGAGACAATATATACATTGGATAAAAAATCAGTAGCAAGAGAATTGAGTCTTTTAATCGATGAATTTGCTGAAGAATCAATACCAAATTGGAAAGGACTTTCTTTATTTCCGGAACAAAGAGGAATTGATTCAGAAGATCCAGAAAAAGTTTTGAGATTTTTATTCGAAAAAGTCCTAATTGATCTCAGGATTCAAACAATATACGAGACAGCCATACTTCCTCCCATGGAAAACACAACCCGAAAAAAATCGATTGGAATAAAGAAAAAAGTCCCCCGATGGTCATACAAATTATTCAGCGAGGTAGAACAAATCGGAAAAACTGAAACAACGGAAGAGGGGGAAGAGTGGATAGTAGATCATCAAATTCGCTCGAGGAAAGCGAAACGTATAGTTCTTTTTACGCAGAGTCTAGCGAATACCGACCCTAGTATCAAAACTATGACGAAGCCTGATGAAATAGAAGAAGTGGATATGATAGATTATCCCTATGAAGCGGATTTTCGTCGAGACATAATCACTGGTTCTATGCGTGTTCAAAGACGTAAAACCCTTACGGGGAAAATGTTTCCCTTATATCCGTATTCCCCACTTTTTTTCGACAGAGTAGGATTTTCTTGGGATGTTCTTTTCGAACCATTCATATTATCAGTAATTGAGATTTCCGACCTAATACAAGACATTTTTAGAAAGGGTATAAAAGGAAGCGTAGCAAAAAGAATAAAGAGGTTGAAAAAAAAAAAAAAAATGTACATGGAGGAAAACAAAAGCTACGAAGAAATTCAAAAAGAAGTCAATGAAATGGAAAAGGGGCGGGACGGGCCGACGGAAATGGAACGAATAGACAGGACACAAGAAAAAAGATCAAACCTCTATGATGTCATTATTTATGCTCAGGCAATAAGAGCTTGTATTTTACTAATTCAGTCGAAGCTTCGAAAATCTATTGTATTACCTTCATTGATACTAGCTAAAAATATTGTCCGTTTCTTATTACGCCAAGAGTCCGAGTGGAAGCAGGATATAAGGGAGATGAATAGAGAAGTGCATCTTATATGCACCTATAAAGGTCTGCCAGTACTAGAAACAGGAAGAAACGGAATTTTTCCTCAAAACTGGGCCACAGAGGGTATACAAATAATGATAAGATTTCCTTTCCGTCTGAAACCTTGGCACCGATCTAAGATACGACCTTCTCGTCGGGATCCAAATCCAAAGCAGGAAAGTCTTGCTTCTTTTTTAACGATTTGGGGACTGGAAACTGACCGTCCTTTTGGTTCTCCTCTCGTAGGACTTGGTATTTTGTTTCGTTATTATTTTGGACCCCCTTTGAAAAAACTCCAAAAAGCAATTATAAAATGGAGTTTTCGAGCTCTAAAAAGTTTCAAAGAAAGAACAAAATTATTGTTTCTAAAGGTCCAAAAAGAACCAAAAAAATTGAGAGAGGATTCGAGTGAAATAAAAAAAGATTCTATAATCAATAATCAGATTATTCATGAATCATCCATTCAAACCCGATCTATGGATTGGACAAATTATTCACTGACAGAAATCAAAATTAAAGATCTGACTGATAGAACAAGCACAATCAGAAATCAAATAGAAAGAATTACAAAAGACAAGAAAAATGGATTTCGAACTCTAAAGATAAATATTAGTCCTAACAAAACAAGTTATGGTGCTCAAAAATTAGCATCACTAAAAAATTATTTTCAGATATTAAAAAGAAGAAATGATCGATTAATCCGTAAATCACATTATTTTATAAAATGGATCGTGGAAAGGGTATACACGGATATCCTTCTAGAGAGCTTTCCATATATCATTAATCATTTTACTAATAGTCTTTATAGGCCCATGATCATTATCAAACTTTTTCGTAAATTAAAAAAAAAAAATTTTTTTGATACAAAAGAGAAAAAGATAATTGAGCGTATTTCAACTATACAAAACAAACTTTCACCTTCTCATATTCGTCATAAGATTCAGACGAAGTCGGAGGTTTCTTTTAAATTATCCCTCGTGTCACAGGCCTATGTATTTTACAAATTATCACAAACCCAGGTTATTAACTTGTATAAGTTAAGATCTGTCCTTCAATATGACGGAGCGTCTTTATTTCTTAAGAATGAAATAAAAGATTATTTTCGAAGACAAGGAATAATTTCTTCCGAATTAAAGCATAAGAAACTTCAGAATTCTGGAATGAATCAATGGAAAAATTGGTTAAAGAGTCATTATCCATACGATTTATCTGGGCTAAAATGGTCTAAATTAGTACCGCAAAAATGGCGAAATAGAGTCAATCAACATTGTAGGGTTGAAAATAAAAATTTAACCAAACGGGATTCATCTGAAAGAGAGGAAAAGGTTTCGTTATTGCTAAATAAAAACGATCATTTTCAAAAAATGTCTAGATATGATCTTTTAGCATATCAATCGATTTTTTATGAAGATAAGAAGGACTCATATAATTACAACATACATAAACCGAAATTTGTTGATACGGGGGGGAGTATCCCTATTACTCATTTTATAAGAAAAGATTATTTTATGTATATAAAAAATCCAGATAGAAAATTTTTTGATACGAAAGGTCTTTTTTATCTCAAAATTCATAAAGATAAAGAAATCAATCCATCCAATCAAAAGGGTTTCTTTTCTTTTTTTGATTGGATGGGAATGAATGAAGAAAGACTAAATCGTCCTGTATCGAAGCCGATACCTTGGTTATTCCCACAATTTGAGTTATTTTTTAATGTATCTAAAATGAAACCCGGGTTTATACCAATTCATTCACTTCTTTTTCATTTTAATGAAGATGTTAGTCAAAATAAAAATATCACTAAAAATAAAAAGGGGGATCTTATACTATCAAATGAAAAAGAAAATAAATCTTTTGAATTAGAGAATCAAGAAGAAAAAAAAACCATAGGTCAAAGAGATCTCGCATCAGATGCCCAAAACCGAGGGAACCCTGAATCTGTTCTCTCAAATCAACAAAAATATATGGAAGAACTTTATACGAAATCAGATATTAAAATGGGTAGAACGAAAAATCAACCCAAAAGCATTTGGACTTGGGAAATAGACTTAAATGCGTTCATGAAAGGATCTTTTGCTTTGCAATTGAAATGGATGCTGAGTCCTTTGACTATGGAATTATTCGATTATGCGCTGTCCGTACTTGAATGGGAAAAGGAAAGCAGAATGACAACAAAGTTTGGTTTCGGCTTTATTAAGAAGGAGGAGTTAACTCTGGATCCAATGCTAATCCGGGATTTGAATCTTTCAAAAATCCTAAAAGAGGGAATATTTATTATCGAACCAGTTCGTATACCTGTAAAACATAATGTAGAATTTCTTATGTATCAAACCATAAGGATTTCTTTGGTTCATGAGATTAAACAAAAAAATAATCAAAAAAGATACAGAGAAAATATGGATAAGAATCATTTTGAGGAATCGATTGCAAGACATCAAATGATGACGAAAAATGGAAACAAAAATCATTATGATTTGCTTGTTCCTGAAAATATTTTATCGTCTAGACGCCGTAGAGAACTGAGAATTCTAAGTTGTTTCAATTCAAGGAATAGTAATTGTGTGGATAAAAATGCAGTATTTTGCAATGGGAACAAGGTAAAAACCTGTGGTCAATTTTTGGATGAAAGCAAAGATCTTGATAGAGATAAAATGAAATTTATTAAATTAAAATTATTTCTTTGGCCCAATTATCGATTAGAAGATTTAGCTTGTATGAATCGCTATTGGTTTGATACTAATAATGGTAGTCGTTTCAGTATGTTAAGGATACATATGTATCCACGATTAAAAATTGATTGATAATACAATTGTCTTCCCCTACGATATATATATATCGGGTGGATAAATAGCTGCGCACATGCCTTGTCTTACATCCTTTTTTGATACATGAATACTAATTCAATGACGTATCAATTAGATCAGAAAATGAATCAATAAGGAAATTCGGATTGATTCTTGTGTATACCAGATCAAAATACCTCGCATTATTATTACTGATCAGTAAAATTCATATTCGTAAAATAAAAATAGTAAATTAAGAAAAAAATTGACGCAATACGAAATGAAATTATATATATTTATTTATGGATTTCTAAAGTTATGACAAAAAATTCACTCATGGAAGTTAGTTTGCAAGAAGAAAAGAAGGGATCTGTTACATTTCAAGTATTCTGTTTCACCAATAAGATACGGCGCCTTACTTCACATTTAGAATTACACAAAAAAGACTATTCATCGCAAAGAGGTCTACGAAAAATTTTGGGAAAACGTCAACGACTTCTGGCTTATTTTTCAAAAAAAGATGAAATAAGGTATAAAGAATTAATCAGCCAATTGAATATTCGAGCGATAAAAAAACGTTAATTTGTATAATTTTGTCTTTGATTTATTCGATCTTCAATTTTGATGAACTTCTTTTTGTTTTCAGCAATTCATGAAAGAATAAATATGTAAAAAACTTATGACTGGACCAGTTACAAGAAAAGATCTAATGATAGTCAATATGGGGCCTCACCACCCATCAATGCATGGCGTTCTTCGACTCATTGTTACTTTAGATGGTGAAGATGTTATTGATTGTGAACCAATAGTAGGTTATTTGCACAGAGGCATGGAAAAAATTGCGGAAAACCGAACAATTATACAATATTTGCCTTATGTAACCCGTTGGGATTATTTAGCTACTATGTTTACAGAAGCAATAACTATAAATGCACCAGAACAGTTAGGAAATATTCAAGTACCTAAAAGAGCTAGCTATATCCGAGTTATTATGTTGGAGTTGAGTCGGATAGCTTCTCATTTATTATGGCTAGGGCCTTTTATGGCGGATATTGGTGCACAGACCCCTTTCTTCTACATTTTCAGAGAAAGAGAGTTGATATATGATCTATTCGAAGCTGTCACTGGCATGAGAATGATGCATAATTTTTTTCGTATCGGAGGAGTCGCTGCCGATTTACCTTATGGCTGGATAGATAAATGCTTAGATTTTTGTGAGTATTTTTTAACAGCAATTGCTGAATATCAAAAGCTTATTACGCGAAATCCTATTTTTTTAGAACGAGTCGAAGGAGTGGGCATTATTAGCGGAGAAGAGGCAATAAATTGGGGGTTGTCAGGACCGATGTTACGAGCTTCCGGAATACAATGGGATCTTCGTAAAGTTGATCGTTATGAATGTTATGACGAATTGGATTGGGAAGTTCAATGGCAAAAGGAAGGCGATTCATTAGCTCGTTATTTAATCCGAATTGGCGAAATGGTGGAATCTGTAAAAATTATTCAGCAAGCTCTAGAAGGCATTCCGGGGGGGCCCTATGAGAATTTAGAAATCCGACGCTTTAATAGAGTAAAAGATACTGAGTGGAATAATTTTGAATATAGATTCATTAGTAAAAAGCCCGCCCCGACCTTTGAGTTATCGAGACAAGAACTTTATGTAAGAGTCGAAGCTCCAAAGGGAGAATTAGGAATTTATTTAATAGGAGATCAAAGTTCTTTTCCATGGAGATGGAAAATCCGCCCGCCCGGTTTTATCAATTTGCAAATTCTTCCTCAGTTAGTTAAAAGAATGAAATTGGCTGATATTATGACAATACTAGGTAGCATAGATATCATTATGGGAGAAATTGATCGTTGAAATGATAATTGAGACAACAGGAGTACAAGCTATCAATTCTTTTTCCATATTGGAATCCTTAAAAGAAGTCTATGGAACTATATGGATGCTTGTACCTATTTTGATTCTTATTTTGGGAATAACAATAGGTGTACTAGTAATTGTGTGGTTAGAAAGAGAAATATCCGCAGCAATACAACAACGTATTGGACCTGAATATGCCGGCCCCCTGGGAATTCTTCAAGCTCTAGCAGATGGAACAAAACTACTTTTCAAAGAAAACCTTCTTCCAGCAAGAGGGGATAAGAGTTTATTTAGTGTTGGGCCCTCCATAGCAGTCATATCGATTTTACTAAGTTATTCGGTAATTCCTTTTAGCAATCGGCTTATTTTAGTCGATCTCAGCAATGGCGTTTTCTTATGGATCGCCATTTCAAGTATTGCTCCCATTGGGCTTCTTATGTCAGGATATGGATCAAATAATAAATATTCCTTTTTAGGCGGTCTACGGGCTGCTGCCCAATCTATTAGTTATGAAATACCATTAACTCTATGCGTGTTATCAATATCTCTACGTGTGATTCGGTGAGGCATAAATTTCCACAAATTTTTCTTTCGAGAGCTTTCTAAGAATGAACTAAAATACATTAAATTAAATAGAGAACTTTCTTTTTTTTCAACCTTCGGATTGATGAACTAAACCAGATAGTTAGATGAGTGAAAGAAAACAGCTTCAAAATTCGCAGTAAAAAGATTAAGTCTCATTTCCTGTGTACAAGAATTATGCCAAAGTAAATATAAGTAAATAGAAGCAGTAAAGAAAACCTATTTACCCCAAGACTGATGGATTAGTTATCATGACTTGAAGCGGGTTAAACAGATTCATCCTTTGGAGTTCGTGCTATCGTTTATATGTATTACTATATATGACATGATACGAACTGTCGAAAAGATTGAGCAAAATTGAGTGGATGGTTAGGAACACCAAGATACACAAAGGGTTAGTAATAGAGACTTTCTAAGTTATATAAGTTATCGAAAAAATTCCACATAAACGAAATAGTAATTGGGGCTTTAAATTAGTAGAAACGATCAAGTAGTACTCCCCCAAATTCCGATCCAGAGTATATTGCTATCCACTGATAAAATGAATGACTATCAGGAACGAATTAATCCTTTACTTCCTTTTTTTGCTAAATAAAGGAATAAAAAATAGAAAGAATCCAATTGTAAAATTTCTGATTATTCCTATAACTCTATTAAGTAAGAAAACTACATTTCATGTCAATTTTTTTTGTAATCAAAAAGGCTAGGGTCAAATATCTATTAATATTTCTAAAAAGAATATTTTCTAAAGGGTTTAAGGCTCAAAAAAACGTAAAATGTATAAAATGAAAATTTCTAATATATATAAATTAAAATAAAAAAGTAAAGGATGAGATCAATTCAGAAGCCCTTTAGTATAGCAGACAGAATTCCATTGGTCTAATTAGGGACCTTTCGATCACTTGTGACTCTATCTATCCTACAATAATATCAAGATTAAAGAATATCGAAGCAGTCTTTAGATTTACGCGAGACCCTTGAGGAGCCGTATGAGGTGAAAATCTCATGTACGGTTCTGTAATAGCGATGATAAATGAGATCTTATCACCGACTAGAATTATCTAATAGTTTAAGTACAGTTGATATAGTTGAAGCACAGTCCAAATATGGTTTGTGGGGATGGAATTTGTGGCGTCAACCTATAGGATTTCTAGTTTTTATAATTTCTTCTCTAGCCGAATGTGAAAGATTGCCCTTTGATTTACCGGAAGCAGAAGAAGAATTAGTAGCAGGTTATCAAACAGAATATTCAGGTATTAAATTTGGTTTATTTTATGTTGCTTCCTATCTAAATCTACTCGTTTCTTCATTATTTGTAACAGTTCTTTACTTGGGAGGCTGGAATTTCTCTATTCCGTACATATTCGTTACTGACCTTTTTGGAATAAATGCAAGCGATGGAGTCTTTGAAACAACAATTGGTATTTTCATTACACTAGCGAAAACTTTTTTGTTCTTGTTCATTTCTATCACAACAAGATGGACCTTACCGAGACTGAGAATGGACCAATTATTAAATCTTGGATGGAAATTTCTTTTACCTATTTCTTTAGGTAATTTATTATTAACAACTTCTTCCCAACTCCTTTCACTATAATAATATATATAATATAAGTAAAATCGAATCTTTTCTATTCACTAGTAATTAGATTAATAACCTGTTCCAAACAAGAAAAAGAAACAAACAAAAAATTTTTATCGAAATTTAGGATATGTTTCCTATGGTAACTGGGTTCCTGAATTATGGTCAACAAACAGTACGAGCAGCTAGGTACATTGGTCAAGGTTTTCTGATTACCTTATCCCATGCGAATCGGTTACCTGTAACTATTCAATACCCTTATGAAAAATTGATTACATCAGAACGCTTTCGTGGCCGAATCCACTTTGAATTCGATAAATGCATTGCTTGTGAGGTATGTGTTCGTGTATGCCCTATAGATCTACCTGTTGTAGATTGGAAATTGGAAACTGATATTCGAAAGAAACGACTGCTTAATTATAGTATTGATTTCGGAATCTGTATATTTTGTGGTAACTGCGTTGAGTATTGTCCGACAAATTGTTTATCTATGACTGAAGAATATGAGCTTTCTACGTATGATCGTCATGAATTAAATTATAATCAAATTGCCTTAGGACGTTTACCAATATCAATAATTGACGATTACACAATTCGAACTATCTTAAATTGGCCTCAATTCAATCAAAAAGAAATATCTTGAGAAAGTAAAAAGTTTTTTTATTACAAAGGTTGTTATATAAATTTAACCTATTTTTTCTTTGTGAATAACGAAACTTAAAATAACACCTATTGATCTGATTAGGTCATGAAAATTTCAGATTTACTTGGGATTTTTTCTGTAATGATTTCAACTAGATTCGAACTATCCTGTTAGATAAGGAATTCAATTTGTACACTAACTATCCCTACATTAATTCGCATCCATTAGAATCGCATCCAATTCGGAATGTGTATTAAGGCAATCAACTTAACTTATTTTATCCTGGTCAGTTCAATAAGATCATGAAAGAGTCTGATTTTTTATATCTTTTTTCATAGAATGGATTTACCTGGACCAATACACGATTTTCTTTTAGTCTTTTTGGGATCAGGTCTTATATTAGGAGGCCTCGGGGTGGTATTATTTACCAATCCCATTTTTTCTGCTTTTTCGTTAGGATTGGTTCTTGTTTGTGTATCTTTATTCTATATTTTAGCAAACTCTCAATTTGTAGCTTCTGCACAACTCCTTATTTACGTAGGAGCTATAAATGTTTTAATCATATTTGCTGTAATGTTCATCAACGGGTTAGAATATGACCAAAATTTCCGCCTTTGGACTCTTGGAGACGGAATTACTTTGTTAATTTGTACCAGTATTTTTGTTTTATTAATTACTACTATTCTAAATACATCGTGGTACGGAATTATTTGGACTACAAAATTAAACCAGATTATAGAACAGGATTTGATAAATAATAGTCAACAAATTGGTATTCATTTATCAACAGATTTTTTTCTCCCATTTGAACTCATTTCGATAATTCTTTTAGTTGCGTTGATCGGTGCAATTGCCGTGGCCCGCCAATAAGATTAAAAATCTTTCAAATTAAACGCGTCACTCCAAATCAAACTTGATTCTTTTTCTCTTTTTTCATATCTATTTCTGTTCAAGTCAAATAGAATTGATGTATAATATAAAATATGAATGTCAATCTATTACGAAAATATTTCTTTGCTCTGTATTTGTTTGGTATATTCGAGTGAATGTTATTTTTTTCATATTGAACTGAATCAAGATTGATAAGGAGTTGCTCAATGATGCTCGAACATGTACTTGTTTTGAGTGCCTATTTATTTTCTATCGGTATCTATGGATTAATCACAAGCCGAAATTTAGTTAGAGCTCTTATGTGTCTTGAACTTATATTGAATGCGGTTAATCTGAATTTTGTAACGTTTTCTGATTTTTTTGATAGTCGTCAACTAAAAGGAAATATTTTCTCCATCTTTGTTATAGCTATTGCAGCCGCTGAAGCAGCTATTGGACTGGCTATTGTTTCCGCAATTTATCGTAACAGAAAATCAACTCGTATTAATCAAGCGAATTTGTTGAATAAGTAGTATTAATATTATAGAAATTTGAAGAGTTATAAATTTAAATTAGATTTGAGATTCTCAAATCTATAGATATAGAATCTCCAAAATCTAAAAAAGCAAAGTATTTTTGACCTCCTTTCTAAACCAACACAGAAATAAGTTAATTCGACAAGTTCTGGTGAATCATCGATTCGTCTGGTCTTTGCATATGTAATTCGTTTACATACAATACAGGGTTATACTAGATCGAAACTAACGAGATTAAAAAAAAGTATAGATCCAATGTCACATTCAGTAAAGATTTATGATACATGTATAGGATGTACTCAATGTGTCCGAGCCTGCCCCACAGATGTATTAGAAATGATACCTTGGGACGGGTGTAAAGCTAAACAAATAGCTTCCGCCCCAAGAACAGAGGACTGTGTTGGTTGTAAGAGATGTGAATCCGCATGTCCAACCGATTTTTTGAGTGTTCGAGTTTATTTATGGCATGAAACAACTCGTAGTATGGGTCTAGCTTATTGATACGTTCCAGAAAATTCCACTTTAATCTTTTGTTTACCGACAAAAACCCGCGCTCGAAATAAAGAATATATATCTTATTTTGTTCTTATTCGAGTACGGGTTTTTTAGTCCAAGTGTATTTTGTCTTTACCACGAATTTTTTTCCTTGGTTAACCTTAATTGTAGTTTTACCCATATTTGCGAGTTTATTACTATTTTTCCTCCCCCATAGGGGTAATAAGGTAATTCGATGGTATACTATGTGTATATGTATATTAGAATTCCTCTTAACAATCTATGTATTCTGTTATCATTTCCAACCAGACGACCCATTAATACAATTGGCTGAAGATTATAACTGGATTCGCTTTTTTGATTTCCACTGGAGATTGGGAATTGATGGGCTTTCTATAGGACCCGTTTTACTCACTGGATTCATCACGACTTTAGCGACTTTAGCGGCTTGGCCGGTTACTCGGGATTCCCGATTATTCCATTTCTTGATGTTAGCAATGTATAGCGGTCAAATAGGATTATTTTCTTCTCGAGACCTTTTACTTTTTTTTCTAATGTGGGAATTAGAATTAATTCCCGTTTATCTACTTTTATCCATATGGGGAGGAAAGAAACGTCTATACTCAGCTACAAAGTTTATTTTGTACACTGCAGGGGGTTCCGTTTTTTTATTACTGGGAGTTTTGGGTATCGGGTTATATGGTTCTAATGAACCAACATTAAATTTTGAAACATTAGCTAACCAATCGTATCCGGTGGGATTGGAAATAATATTCTATATTGGATTCCTTATTGCTTTTGCTGTAAAATCGCCGATTATACCTCTACATACATGGTTGCCAGATACCCATGGAGAAGCACATTATAGTACTTGTATGCTTTTAGCTGGAATCCTATTAAAAATGGGAGCATATGGGTTGGTTCGGATCAATATGGAATTATTACCTCACGCGCATTCTTTTTTTTCTCCTTGGTTGATGATAGTGGGTACAATGCAAATAATCTATGCAGCTTCAGCATCTCCGGGGCAGCGTAATTTAAAAAAAAGAATAGCATATTCTTCTGTATCTCATATGGGTTTCATAATTATAGGAATTAGTTCTATAACTGATACGGGATTCAACGGGGCCATTTTACAAATAATCTCTCATGGGTTTATTGGTGCTGCTCTTTTTTTCCTAGCAGGAACGAGTTATGATAGAATACGTCTTGTTTATCTCGACGAAATTGGCGGAATAGCCATTTCAATGCCAAAAATATTCACACTTTTCAGTACTTTTTCGATGGCTTCCCTGGCGTTACCGGGCATGAGCGGTTTTTTTGCCGAATTAATAGTCTTTTTTGGAATAATCACCAGCCAAAAAATTTTTTTCATGTCAAAAGTCCTAATTACTTTTGGCATGGCAATTGGAATGATATTAACTCCTATTTATTTATTATCTATGTTACGCCAAATGTTCTATGGATACAAGTTATTAAATAATGCAACCTCTTCGTTTTTTGATTCCGGTCCGCGAGAGTTATTTGTTTCACTCGTTATCTTTCTACCAGTAATAGGTATTGGCATTTACCCAGATTTCGTTCTCTCACTATCAGTTGAAAAGGTAGAAGTTGTTCTATCCAATTTTTTTTATAGATAGTTTTCATTTGAAACTTTTTTTATGTAAGACAAAAACGAATTAATTAGAATTTAAATCGGACAGTTTGACGTTTGTGAGAACCATTTGAATCACTGTATTACTCGATTGAAATGGTTCTCGACGAGACTTGCTTTTATATATGGGATATACCGCGTCCTGGAGTTGTACTTGTCAGGTTGGGTCCTTTCTTCAATTTAGGTGCTTTTTAGTAGAAATGAACCATAACTATGTAATCCGATTCCTAATAAATTGACCCCAAAATAGCATATCCAAATAATAAGAAATCCTAGAGAAGCCACAATTGCAGAATTTTCACTTTTCAAATTTATATTTGTTTTAATATGTAAATAAATTGCAAATACGGTCCAAGTAATAAAAGCCCACGTTTCCTTTGGGTCCCAATTCCAATATGAACCCCAAGCTTCATTAGCCCATACTGCTCCTGAAAGAATACCTATGGTTAAAAAGAGAAATCCTAAACTAATAACACGGGAACTCCAATGATCGAATTGTTCAATTAACTGGTACCTATAAAAATTCCTAAGAGAAAAGAGATAGGTATTTTGTAAAATATTGTTTTCTTCGTTGATGTATTGGATCTTCCCAAAGAACAAAGACTCGTTTAATAAAAATTTTTTTTTACCAACAAGGCTTATATTATTTTGAAATGTAATGACTAGAAGGGCTACTGATAATAATGATCCGCATAAAAGGGCGGCATAGGCCAATATCATCATACTTACATGCATCATTAACCACTGGGATTGAAGAGCAGGTACTAATATTGTCGATTGCTTCATTTGAGCTAAAAAGCCCGAAGTAGCAAAGCCTTGGGTAAAAATAGCGCCGGATGCTGTTATTGCATTTACAATTTTTTTAAGGTTTTTAAAATAAGGAATCATATGAATAATATAAAAACTCCACGAAAGGAAGATTAATGATTCATATAAATCACTTAACGGGAAATGCCCTGAAAAAATCCAACGAATACCTAATAATCCTGTTATACAGGAAAAACTAAGTAACATCCCCTTTTCTAATGAATCGTTTAGTTCTACTATTTCGTTGACTACTAAAGTTATTAAATGAATTGTAATTACAATTGAAACGAGCGAAAAGGAAATATGATTGAAAAGGTGCTCCAAAGTAAAAAATATCATAAGAATATCATAAGAATATAGATATAAAGAAAAGAGATCCCTCAATTCCAAATCGTGAAATAGAAATTAAGAATGAAATTCATTTTGTTGTTATTATTCTTTTTTCTAGGACTATTTAATTAGCTTTTAGAATTTGGAAAAGACTGTGCCGCTACTCGGACTCGAACCGAGACGCTCTAGCACTGCTTCCTAAGAGCAGCGTGTCTACCAATTTCACCATAGCGGCTTGTTTGAAATCATAATAGCCTTTTTCTCTGTAATCGTCGAGATTGAAAGAGTGATTCCAACGGCTCTTTTTTTATAAAACATTCCAAATTTTTTCTAAGGAATAGGAATATATACAATAGCATTTTTGAGAAAGTTCTAAAGATATATTTTTCTTTTCCAAGAAAAAATCTTCGTACATAATATCCCACAAAATTTAGATTGAAAAAAAACTTCTTTATTTTTTTATTGGAATAGAAATAAAAAAAAGTAAACATAAAAAAAAAATAGAAAAATTCAGAAAGATAATGAATCCAGGAGGGAAAGGTTTTAATAAAATGAATTCTATTATCTATTAAGGATCCCTTTTTGTCTAAAGATTTTTTGGTTCTTCCATAGATCTAAAACAAACTTTAATTTTCTATTGGCTATTGGGACCGGACGGTTGATGGGGAAAGTAAGAATCCCCATCCCATAAATGATAAAATATACTCAAAAATACTAAAAGAAGGGTAGTGAAATCCTCTAGTTTTCAAACAAAAAAGTATCGTATAAAGTAGGTTTACATATCATAATAGAGAAGCAGGATCTATTTCATGTTGATTAATTCAACAAAAAAGAAATGATTGCTTTTTTCGACTTTTTTTTTAGGAATAGAAATACTAAAGGAAATTTTGTAGAAGTTTTTTTGAATCAGATCAATTCAGATTATTCTAAGATTTGATTACTTATTTTTTGTATAAAAAAACTTTTCGAAGTCCCGGTAGAAAGAGATTTTGCTAATGCAAAGGCTTTTAATGCTGCTGAATATCCTTTTCTTTTCCAAAAATTTTTACGAATACGCTTTTTGGAAATTGAAGTACGCTTTTTTGGAACTGCCATTCAAAAATGAATAAATAGGTTATTCACTGTTCTAGTTGGATGTGAAAGACATCTAGTATTCAAAGCAAAGGAATCTTTCTATCCTATTTTTTTAGTTATAGGTCTTTTTTTTTTTTTTATTCTAAGTCTAAGTTTTTTTATAAAATATCTCAAAAAATTTGGAAATATATGAAAATAACCTAGCAGATTATGAGAGACTCCCCTTGGTCTTATTCCAATTTCTATTTATCGAATACGATGTACCATAAGAAAATCAATAAGCAAATTTTAGACTTCTATTTCTGTTTATTTTTGTTATGTGACTTTTCTTTTTTTATTTCATATTTTATTTACATGTCATATAATAAACCTATTGAAAGGTTTAAATTTAAAAGGGTTAAGTAAGCTACTCTATACCTAATTACCTAATAGAAACTTGACTCTTTTTATTTTAACAAATACGTGGCATTCTTTTCTTTTTTTATTGAAACGAGACTCGTTATTTAGTTAGAGTAGACATGATTTGATATGCTTTTATCAATTTTTTAGTTTTATTTTATGTAAAGTCGAAAGTAAAGTAAAGTCTTGGCTAGCATAGAAAAAGAGAAATATGCTTTATTGTTATTGAAAATTGAAATAGAAGACAATCGACCAAAGTGTTTTTTTGCAGAGAACTAATAACTTAACCGATTCCGAATAAAAAAATTAAAAGAGTTTCGAGTTTTTAACTTAAATTAGATTATGAATATGAGTAGATCTTGTGATTCATATCAGTATCAGACTTACGTACTTTTTGTCTAATTTTTGATTTTTTTTCTATTTATAGGTTTATCAAAAGAATAATGAATGGTATCAATTTTGGATATTTTCCATATTCATAGGTTAATTAATAGCTAAATATTTACTTTCACTAAAAACTATTCGGTTATTTGACCAATTAGAACTTCTTGAGTTGAATATTAATAAATATAAAAATGCTTATTCTAAGAATTTCGCTTTTAAAAAGAAAAAAATTCTATTATCACATATCTTAATTTTTTTATTGACCTCCTTCGAAAGAGGTAAAAGTCGGGAAATCGAAAATCAAATTTTATTTTTTATGGAACATATCTACCAAAATGCATGGATCATACCTTTTATTCCACTTACAGTTCCTTTGTTAATCGGAGCGGGACTTCTTCTTTTTCCGAAGACAACAAAAAATCTTAGACGTATGTGGGCTTTTCCTAGTATTTTGTTGTTAACTATAGTTATGATTTTTTCAATTAAATTATCTATTAATCAAATAAATAGCAGTTCGAGCTATCAAGCTGTATGGTCTTGGACCATCAATAATGATTTTTCTTTAGAGTTCGGTTACTTGGTTGATCCGCTTACTTCTATTATGTTAATGTTAATTACTACTGTTGGGACTCTAGTTCTTATTTATAGTGACAATTATATGTGTCATGATCAAGGATATTTGAGATTCTTTGCTTATCTTAGTTTTTTCAATACTTCTATGCTTGGCTTAGTTACTAGTTCAAATTTAATACAAATTTATATTTTTTGGGAATTAGTTGGAATGTGTTCATATCTATTAATTGGTTTTTGGTTTACACGACCTGCTGCAGCAAATGCTTGTCAAAAAGCATTTGTAACTAATCGTGTAGGGGATTTTGGTTTATTATTAGGCATTTTAGGTCTTTATTGGCTAACAGGCAGTTTCGAATTTAACGATTTGTTCGAAATATTCAATACCGTGATTTATAATAATGAAGCCCATTTTTTAGTTGGAACTGTATGTACTTTCTTATTATTTTCTGGTGCAATTGCCAAATCCGCCCAATTTCCTCTTCATGTATGGTTACCGGATGCTATGGAGGGACCTACTCCTATTTCGGCTCTTATACATGCTGCTACGATGGTAGCTGCGGGGATTTTTCTTGTCGCTCGCCTTTTTCCTCTTTTGATAGCCATTCCAGCCATACTAAATCTAATCGCTTTAATAGGTATAATAACAGTACTTTTAGGAGCTACTTTAGCTCTTGCCCAAAAAGACATTAAGAGAAGTTTAGCTTATTCTACAATGTCTCAATTGGGATATATGATGTTAGCTCTAGGTATGGGGTCTTATCGAGCTGCTTTATTCCATTTGATCACGCATGCTTACTCAAAAGCATTGTTGTTTTTAGGATCTGGATCTATTATTCATTCTATGGAAGCGATTGTTGGCTATTCTCCAGATAAAAGTCAGAATATGGTTTTTATGGGAGGTTTAAAAAAACATGTGCCAATCACAAAAACTGCTTTTTTTGTAGGTACACTTTCTCTTTCTGGTATTCCGCCTCTTGCTTGTTTTTGGTCCAAAGATGAAATTCTTAATGATACTTGGTTGTATTCACCAACTTTCGCAATTATAGCCTGGGCTACAGCAGGATTAACTGCATTTTATATGTTTCGCATCTATTTACTTATGTTTGAGGGTCATTTAAACGTTCATTTTCAAAATTACAACGGAAAAAAAAGTAGCTCCTTCTATTCAATATCTTTATGGGGTCAAGATGGACTGAAATTAATTAACAACAATTTTCGTTTAGTAACTTTGTTACCAATAAAAAATAACGAAAGTTTTTCTAAGAATTTACACGAAAATAGAAAAAAACCAATACGATCCTTTATTTTTATTAAAAATAGTGACAATAAAAAAATTGCACCGTATCCTCATGAATCGGATAATACTATGTTATTCCCTCTGCTTATATTAATTTTTTTTACTTTGTTCATTGGATTCCTAGGAATTCCTTTCCCTTTCAATCAAGAAGGCATAGGTTTGGATATATTGTCCAAATGGTTAACCCCATCTATAACTCTTTTACATCAAAAATTGAATAATGAAAATTTTTTTGATTGGTCTGAATTTGTGTTAAACGCAACCCTTTCGGTTAGTATAGCTTATTCTGGAATAGTTATAGCGTCTTTTTTCTATAAACCTATTTATTCGTCGTTACAAAATTTTGCCTTAATTAATTTTTTTGCCAAAAGGTATCTAAATAGGATTTTTTCGGACCAAATTCAAAATGTAATATATGATTGGTCCCATCATCGTGGTTACATAGACGCTCTTTATACAACATATGTAATTCGCAGTGTACGAGGGTTGTCCCAACTAGTTAATTTTTTTGATAGGCGGGTAATTGATGGAATTCCAAATGGATTGGGTGTTGCAAGTTTTTTTGTAGGAGAAGGTCTCAAGTCTGTAGGCGGGGGACGCATTTCTTCTTACCTTTTTTTGTATTTATTCTATGCGTCAATTTTTTTCTTAATTTACTATTTTTATTTTACGAATATGAATTTTACTGATCAGTAATAATAATGCGAGGTATTTTGATCTGGTATACACAAGAATCAATCCGAATTTCCTTATTGATTCATTTTCTGATCTAATTGATACGTCATTGAATTAGTATTCATGTATCAAAAAAGGATGTAAGACAAGGCATGTGCGCAGCTATTTATCCACCCGATATATATATATCGTAGGGGAAGACAATTGTATTATCAATCAATTTTTAATCGTGGATACATATGTATCCTTAACATACTGAAACGACTACCATTATTAGTATCAAACCAATAGCGATTCATACAAGCTAAATCTTCTAATCGATAATTGGGCCAAAGAAATAATTTTAATTTAATAAATTTCATTTTATCTCTATCAAGATCTTTGCTTTCATCCAAAAATTGACCACAGGTTTTTACCTTGTTCCCATTGCAAAATACTGCATTTTTATCCACACAATTACTATTCCTTGAATTGAAACAACTTAGAATTCTCAGTTCTCTACGGCGTCTAGACGATAAAATATTTTCAGGAACAAGCAAATCATAATGATTTTTGTTTCCATTTTTCGTCATCATTTGATGTCTTGCAATCGATTCCTCAAAATGATTCTTATCCATATTTTCTCTGTATCTTTTTTGATTATTTTTTTGTTTAATCTCATGAACCAAAGAAATCCTTATGGTTTGATACATAAGAAATTCTACATTATGTTTTACAGGTATACGAACTGGTTCGATAATAAATATTCCCTCTTTTAGGATTTTTGAAAGATTCAAATCCCGGATTAGCATTGGATCCAGAGTTAACTCCTCCTTCTTAATAAAGCCGAAACCAAACTTTGTTGTCATTCTGCTTTCCTTTTCCCATTCAAGTACGGACAGCGCATAATCGAATAATTCCATAGTCAAAGGACTCAGCATCCATTTCAATTGCAAAGCAAAAGATCCTTTCATGAACGCATTTAAGTCTATTTCCCAAGTCCAAATGCTTTTGGGTTGATTTTTCGTTCTACCCATTTTAATATCTGATTTCGTATAAAGTTCTTCCATATATTTTTGTTGATTTGAGAGAACAGATTCAGGGTTCCCTCGGTTTTGGGCATCTGATGCGAGATCTCTTTGACCTATGGTTTTTTTTTCTTCTTGATTCTCTAATTCAAAAGATTTATTTTCTTTTTCATTTGATAGTATAAGATCCCCCTTTTTATTTTTAGTGATATTTTTATTTTGACTAACATCTTCATTAAAATGAAAAAGAAGTGAATGAATTGGTATAAACCCGGGTTTCATTTTAGATACATTAAAAAATAACTCAAATTGTGGGAATAACCAAGGTATCGGCTTCGATACAGGACGATTTAGTCTTTCTTCATTCATTCCCATCCAATCAAAAAAAGAAAAGAAACCCTTTTGATTGGATGGATTGATTTCTTTATCTTTATGAATTTTGAGATAAAAAAGACCTTTCGTATCAAAAAATTTTCTATCTGGATTTTTTATATACATAAAATAATCTTTTCTTATAAAATGAGTAATAGGGATACTCCCCCCCGTATCAACAAATTTCGGTTTATGTATGTTGTAATTATATGAGTCCTTCTTATCTTCATAAAAAATCGATTGATATGCTAAAAGATCATATCTAGACATTTTTTGAAAATGATCGTTTTTATTTAGCAATAACGAAACCTTTTCCTCTCTTTCAGATGAATCCCGTTTGGTTAAATTTTTATTTTCAACCCTACAATGTTGATTGACTCTATTTCGCCATTTTTGCGGTACTAATTTAGACCATTTTAGCCCAGATAAATCGTATGGATAATGACTCTTTAACCAATTTTTCCATTGATTCATTCCAGAATTCTGAAGTTTCTTATGCTTTAATTCGGAAGAAATTATTCCTTGTCTTCGAAAATAATCTTTTATTTCATTCTTAAGAAATAAAGACGCTCCGTCATATTGAAGGACAGATCTTAACTTATACAAGTTAATAACCTGGGTTTGTGATAATTTGTAAAATACATAGGCCTGTGACACGAGGGATAATTTAAAAGAAACCTCCGACTTCGTCTGAATCTTATGACGAATATGAGAAGGTGAAAGTTTGTTTTGTATAGTTGAAATACGCTCAATTATCTTTTTCTCTTTTGTATCAAAAAAATTTTTTTTTTTTAATTTACGAAAAAGTTTGATAATGATCATGGGCCTATAAAGACTATTAGTAAAATGATTAATGATATATGGAAAGCTCTCTAGAAGGATATCCGTGTATACCCTTTCCACGATCCATTTTATAAAATAATGTGATTTACGGATTAATCGATCATTTCTTCTTTTTAATATCTGAAAATAATTTTTTAGTGATGCTAATTTTTGAGCACCATAACTTGTTTTGTTAGGACTAATATTTATCTTTAGAGTTCGAAATCCATTTTTCTTGTCTTTTGTAATTCTTTCTATTTGATTTCTGATTGTGCTTGTTCTATCAGTCAGATCTTTAATTTTGATTTCTGTCAGTGAATAATTTGTCCAATCCATAGATCGGGTTTGAATGGATGATTCATGAATAATCTGATTATTGATTATAGAATCTTTTTTTATTTCACTCGAATCCTCTCTCAATTTTTTTGGTTCTTTTTGGACCTTTAGAAACAATAATTTTGTTCTTTCTTTGAAACTTTTTAGAGCTCGAAAACTCCATTTTATAATTGCTTTTTGGAGTTTTTTCAAAGGGGGTCCAAAATAATAACGAAACAAAATACCAAGTCCTACGAGAGGAGAACCAAAAGGACGGTCAGTTTCCAGTCCCCAAATCGTTAAAAAAGAAGCAAGACTTTCCTGCTTTGGATTTGGATCCCGACGAGAAGGTCGTATCTTAGATCGGTGCCAAGGTTTCAGACGGAAAGGAAATCTTATCATTATTTGTATACCCTCTGTGGCCCAGTTTTGAGGAAAAATTCCGTTTCTTCCTGTTTCTAGTACTGGCAGACCTTTATAGGTGCATATAAGATGCACTTCTCTATTCATCTCCCTTATATCCTGCTTCCACTCGGACTCTTGGCGTAATAAGAAACGGACAATATTTTTAGCTAGTATCAATGAAGGTAATACAATAGATTTTCGAAGCTTCGACTGAATTAGTAAAATACAAGCTCTTATTGCCTGAGCATAAATAATGACATCATAGAGGTTTGATCTTTTTTCTTGTGTCCTGTCTATTCGTTCCATTTCCGTCGGCCCGTCCCGCCCCTTTTCCATTTCATTGACTTCTTTTTGAATTTCTTCGTAGCTTTTGTTTTCCTCCATGTACATTTTTTTTTTTTTTTTCAACCTCTTTATTCTTTTTGCTACGCTTCCTTTTATACCCTTTCTAAAAATGTCTTGTATTAGGTCGGAAATCTCAATTACTGATAATATGAATGGTTCGAAAAGAACATCCCAAGAAAATCCTACTCTGTCGAAAAAAAGTGGGGAATACGGATATAAGGGAAACATTTTCCCCGTAAGGGTTTTACGTCTTTGAACACGCATAGAACCAGTGATTATGTCTCGACGAAAATCCGCTTCATAGGGATAATCTATCATATCCACTTCTTCTATTTCATCAGGCTTCGTCATAGTTTTGATACTAGGGTCGGTATTCGCTAGACTCTGCGTAAAAAGAACTATACGTTTCGCTTTCCTCGAGCGAATTTGATGATCTACTATCCACTCTTCCCCCTCTTCCGTTGTTTCAGTTTTTCCGATTTGTTCTACCTCGCTGAATAATTTGTATGACCATCGGGGGACTTTTTTCTTTATTCCAATCGATTTTTTTCGGGTTGTGTTTTCCATGGGAGGAAGTATGGCTGTCTCGTATATTGTTTGAATCCTGAGAT